CGAATGCTTTGTGATCTATTTGATCTATTTCGTGCTCCAGATACTCGAATGAATATCCGACGAAGTAAAACCATCTTGATAAAGATGACAGACCCCATTCTCTGTACTATTCATAGGGTCAATTCTAACAAGTCACACACTCATATTCCGGAAATATATAATGCAGAAAAAGATTTCGCGGTCGAACTACCAAAGGAGAATAGGCTAAAAATTTTAGACCTACATAATTTACTTTTTATATCGAACTAAAAGCTAGGACTTCAAGATTCTTCTCAGTCTAATTCATTGAAATTCCATCCAGTAGAACAGAAGAATTATAAATCTCCAAAATAATAGATAGGAATACCGCAAATAGAGCCATTGCAACACCCATCAAAGGGGTCGTTCCCCATCCAGGAGCTACTTTACCATATTCGGAATTCAAAGGTTTCAATAACTTCCCTACAGTAGTGCTTCTTGGACCTGATCTAGAACTATCTTCAACAGTTTGTGTAGCCATAAATCTTATTTTGTATTCATTACGATCTGTTGACTTTGTATACCATTCCGTTGTAAATAAACGATCTTATCATAGATCCATTGTGGTCTTTCAATTCTATAATAATGGAAACAGCAACCCTAGTCGCCATCTTTATATCTGGTTTACTTGTAAGTTTTACTGGGTATGCTCTATATACTGCCTTTGGGCAACCCTCTCAACAACTAAGAGATCCATTCGAGGAACACGGGGACTAGTTGACGTAATCAGCCTCCAAATATTTGGAGGCTGATTACGTCAATAAAGATAATGAAAAATTATTTCATTTTTTTGTTGAAATTGTAGGTGGTTCTCGAAAAAAAATAGCGAAAAAAATTATCCCTAAAGTCGATACTAAGAGAAATGTATAAACCAATGCTTCCATAAATTTGATTGTGGTTTACAATTATAGCTTTCATACCTGTTTTGTTTTTGTTTACTTGGGAGTATCCCGACGGATAAAGAAAGAAGCAAAAAAACGGCAGCGATTTAAATCAAGATTTTTACAGTACACTACTTAATAAAAAAAATACCAAACAGAAACTATAATAAAAAAAGCAATGTTGCATCAGACTGTTTGTCTTTTTGTAGTTGGATCTCCAAGTTTTTGGAATGCCCCGAATTCTACTTGAGCATCCAAATCTGGATCAATACCAGCAAAAACATCTCTGAAAAGAGTTCTAGAACCATGCCAAATGTGTCCAAAGAAGAAAAGTAGAGCAAACGAAGCATGCCCAAAAGTAAACCAACCTCGTGGACTGCTACGAAAAACACCATCGGATTTCAAAGTAGCACGATCTAATTCAAAAATCTCACCCAATTGAGCCCGTCTAGCATATTTTTTCACAGTTGCGGGATCACTATAACTAACTCCATTGAGTTCACCACCATAAAACTCAACAGTTACACCTACTTGTTCGACACTATATTTAGACTCTGCCCTTCTAAATGGGACGTCGGCTCTAACAATTCCGTCTCCGTCTACCAAAACAACCGGAAAAGTTTCAAAAAAAGTAGGCATACGGCGTACAAAAAGTTCACGCCCTTCTTTATTTCTAAAGACGGGGTGTCCTAGCCATCCAACAGCTATTCCATCCCCGTTGTCCATTGAACCCGCTCGGAATAACCCGCCCTTTGCTGGATTATTACCAATATAATCATAAAAAGCTAATTTTTCAGGAATTTTAGCCCAAGCTTCTGATAAACTTTGATTTTCAGCTAGTCCAGCGCTAACTCTTCGATATATTTCTTGTTGAAAGTATCCCTGATCCCATTGATAACGAGTAGGACCAAATAATTCGATGGGAGTAGTTGCAGAACCGTACCACATAGTTCCAGCAACAACAAAAGCTGCAAAAAAGACAGCAGCAATACTACTGGAAAGGACGGTTTCAATATTACCCATACGTAATCCTTTGTATAGACGTTGAGGCGGACGAACACTAAGATGGAATAAGCCCGCTAATATACCCAACGTCCCTGCTGCAATATGATGAGAGGCTATTCCTCCCGGAACAAAAGGGTCAAAACCCTCCACGCCCCACGCCGGATTTACGGGTTGGACCTTTCCGGTTAGTCCATAAGGGTCGGATACCCATATTCCAGGACCGAATAATCCTGTTACATGAAATGCGCCAAAACCAAAGCAAGCCACTCCTGAAAGAAATAAATGAATTCCAAAAATCTTAGGCAAATCCAAAGAAGGTTTTCCTGTACGTTCGTCACAAAAAATTTCTAGATCCCAATATACCCAATGCCAAATAGCTGCCAAGAAGCATAAGCCAGAAAACACGATATGTGCTGCGGCTACCCCTTCGTAACTCCAAAGACCCGGGTTCGTTATAGTCCCTCCTGTAATATTCCAACCGCCCCATGAGTTGGTTATTCCTAAACGAGTCATGAAAGGTATAACGAACATACCTTGTCTCCACATTGGATCAAGAACAGGGTCGGAGGGATCAAAAACAGCTAATTCATATAGAGCCATCGAACCGGCCCAACCAGCAACCAGAGCGGTATGCATTATATGAACAGAAAGCAAACGACCGGGATCATTCAATACAACAGTATGAACACGATACCAAGGCAAACCCATGGAAATACCCCTTTATCAACGAAAAATAGACACTATGTAACTTTATTGCATTGGAAAAAACTATGCTACGGACCCCCCTTTTTAGGTAATTATTTCGTAGAAAGGATTAATATTTGTTCTATTCTGTTAGTAATAACGGAACAATTCGATTCATAGGAAAAAAGGGAAGCGGATCTATTCTATATCCGATAAGTACCAATACGCAATGGGGGTGAATCCTATTTTATATGAACCAAGGTAGCTATTGTTGTTCATCATTCAGAAGCCCGTTATTAAAAAATTTCCTTTTTTTATTCTCTCTTACTTTTATTTTATATTTTATTTTAGCTTATTCAACTTATGTATTAAATATGATTAATTTAAATATGATTAATAAAGCAGTAAAAAAAAGGATAATATTATTAAAAAATGAAACCCCAGTCTTACGTTTCCACATCAAAGTGAAATAGAGAACTTCATTCTCTTTTTTTTCATTTCATGCCTATTGGCGTTCCAAAAGTACCTTTTCGAAGTCCTGGAGAAGGAGATACATCTTGGGTTGACATATAGTGCGACTTGTCAGATATATTGGGCTATACGGGACTTTCCCGTTTTCTCCCTCGATCGAGATATCCTCTGTTTCGCCCAAAAAGATTGATTTAATTATCAAAAATTTGTAACGCGAAGCGCAAAAAATAAAGTGGAATTAAATGCAGGGAGTATTTATATTGATATTAGATTATCAAAATTTTTTATGGTTTACGTGATCGGACTAATAAAATGAAGTATCCAGGCTCCGTTTAGCAAAAACCCAATTGATAATTAATATATAATATTTTTATAATTACTACTTGTTATGATATGCAAAATAAGGATAAAAATTTATATAAAAAAAATTTTTAAACAGGGTGATCTAAAACTGTTGATCAAATAATATAATATAATTCAAAATTTAGTGACTATTTGACAGAAGACATGTGAAAGAAATGAATTGAAAAAAAAAGAGTAGTAAAAAAAAAGACGCGGTATTTGGTTCATTTGTCCTATATGTGCAAATAAAAATCGGGCAAATTTTTCCTTTTACTCGGGGTAGAGCATAAACCTAAAAAAAAGGAATAAAAAAGGAAGAAGCCCATTCAGGAACAAGAAAAAACCATCGCCATTTCAACTTAATCTCGATGAAAAAAAAATATCAATGAATCAAGTTAGCCTGACAGGCTTAATCAATCGTTTTTTTATAGGATTATAATATTATTTTTTATAGGATTATAATATTATAGGATTATAATGTCTAATAAATGGGGCAAAAACGTCTTTTTTATTCTACTTTTAAAAAGGGAGCAAGCCCTTCCCTTAAAAGTTAGAAAGAAAAGCCTTCTATGAAAAAAGGGGGGTTGGAATCGACACATTGATTTTTTCACAATTTTTATTGAACCGTATGCATCAAAAGGTGCCTGTACGGCTCCTAAGGAATAAATTTTTATCCTAATCAACCGACTTTATCGAGAAAGATTATTTTTTTTAGGCCAAGAAGTTGATACCGAAATCTCGAATCAACTTATTAGTCTTATGATATATCTCAGTATAGAAAAGGATACCAAAGATCTTTATTTGTTTATAAACTCTCCTGGGGGATGGGTAATATCTGGAATGGCTATTTATGATACTATGCAATTTGTGCGACCCGATGTACAGACAATATGCATGGGATTGGCCGCTTCAATAGCATCCTTTATCCTAGTCGGAGGGGCAATTACCAAACGTATAGCATTCCCTCACGCTTGGCGCCAATGAGTTTTTTAATTTTATAGAAAAAAACTATGCCTTCGCCACCGGAAATATGAATTAGTTAAGTAATAATAGCATGGCACTTCGAATTCGATATGAAATTTTTGAGATAAAAAAAATTAGATTATATATTGAAAGAGTAGTATGAGATAAGGAAGGGGTTTTTCAAATGATATCTTACCTATTCGGGCACATCCCAGCGTCACAAACTTTGTTTTCACACCGGAAGCTTATTTACAAAATTTATATTAAAAAAGACACTTTGGGATTGCTGAATCATAAACGAATAAAAAAAAATGATATATAAAGCAACGGAACCATCATAGTATTTTTTTTAACTCCTACAAAAAAGAAGGATGGTAATTGGATAATTTATGGATCTGCGTATAATACAACCTATTTTTTGTTTTCGTTCGCCGAAAAGAAGGGTAAAAAAACCGTAAATTCCATTGTGGAGCCGTATGCAATGCACAAAAGAGCCTGTACGGTTTTTCAAATTTCTCTGCTTTTTTTGTTATCTCGCCTCGTTCTGCGAAATATAAGAACCTTTTCTATTATATCATCAGGGTAATGATCCATCAACCCGCTAGTTCGTTTTATGAGGCACAAACGGGAGAATTTATCTTGGAAGCGGAAGAACTACTAAAACTTCGCGAAACCATCACAAGGGTTTATGTACAAAGAACGGGCAAACCTATATGGGTTGTATCCGAAGACATGGAACGGGATGTTTTTATGTCAGCAACAGAAGCCCAAGCTCATGGAATTGTTGATCTTGTAGCGGTTCAATAAAAAATAGGAGCGATTTCATGCAAATCTACAATTTATAATTTTATATCTTTTTAGATTAAAGGTGTAGTTTCATATTCTCTTCAATATATTTTTTTATATTGAAGAGAATTTTGAAGAGAAGTAATTCAGAATTAGCCGGTTAGAACCAATCTAAACCAGCCCATTATTTATATGATTCCGTATGCCAACTATTAAACAACTTATTAGAAATACAAGACAGCCAATCCGAAATGTCACGAAATCCCCAGCGCTTCGGGGATGCCCTCAGCGACGAGGAACATGTACTCGGGTGTATGTGCGACTCGTTTAGATCCTAGACTGAGACACAAAAAGTAAATTATTTTTTAAATATCAAGGATCAGTACCTTTGAATAAAATATAAGGTAGGAACTCGATTCATTATTTAAAAAAGCTAGATCGCTCATATCTTATATTGTGTCGGAAACTTATGGTTTACATTGGTGCAAATCCAATGAACTACATTTTTTAGAAAACCCCCAATGATAACAAATGGTTATCCATTAAGCGGGGGAAATTACTTTTTTTATTAAATAAAAAGATTCCACTCTTGAAAGAAAAGAACGGACTAACAGGGTAAATGACCAAATCAATTTTTAAAATGAAATACCGTTACTGTATAAAGTAGATCTCATTGTGAAAGACCTATTACTGGAATATTCATGGGGTAGAGCCAAAGAATGTGAATTGTACAAGTTACCAATAGTATTGATTAATTAAAAGAAGGAGCTCCGGTGTATAGAGAGGACCTCACCGTTTTAGAAGTAACCATATAAACGATGGAACCCACTATTTATACATTTATATTTACTACTTTTTGTAGTTATTCTTTTTTTTATATTAAGTATCACGGCTATTTCTCCTTTCAAAGCAAAGGAAAAAACCTAGCAAAAAATAGTGGTGGGGAAGGTTAGAGTAGCAAAAGCCATTGGAATTTTTTTTATACATTGGAATAATTCGTGTGGTTATTAATAGACTTGTAAAGGGGAAAAGAATAACTAAAAAAAGAATTAGTTATTCATCAAAGTTTGATTTATTCAATGACTAGAATTAAACGCGGATATATAGCTCGGAGGCGCAGAACAAAACTTCGTTTATTTGCATCCAGCTTTCGAGGGGCTCATTCACGACTTACACGAACTATGACTCAACAGAGAATAAGAGCTTTAGTTTCGGCTCATCGGGATAGGGGTAAAAGAAAAAGAGATTTTCGGCGTTTATGGATCACTCGAATAAATGCCGTAATTCACGAAACGGGGGTATTCTATAGTTATAACCGATTCATACACAATCTGTACAAGAAGCAATTACTTCTTAATCGGAAAATACTTGCACAAATAGCTCTATTAAATAGGAGTTGTCTTTATACGATTTCGAATGAGATCAAAAAATAAGGGGGTTGGAGGAAACCCACTAAAATTTTTGAAATAGAGTTCTAAGGAGAATGAGCTCGGGAAGGTAGAGTAGAAATTAGTATTATAAAAAACAAAACGAGGGTATTATAGTCGCTAAAAAAAAGAGTTTTTATTTTCGACGATTCTTTTCTTTTTTTTTTTTTTAGAGACACAGACGTAACAATCAATTTTTGATTCTTGATTGGATTTTTCGAACAAAAAATAAATATCTTTTTTAATTCCTTCAGTTTGTAATTGTTATTCAATTGAAGAATAAGTCTATTTTTTTCTGGTTCTAAGGCTAGTAGTTCTAGGGGTCGACTCACTTCTTTCAAATTGTTTCTGATTATTAAGAAAAGGTAACAAAGATAAAATACGAGCTTGTTTTATAGCAATAGTAATTAATCGTTGTTGTTTTAAAGTCACTCTATTCACCCGTCTAGATAATATTTTTCCTTGTTCACTAATAAATCGACTAATTAAACTCATGTTTCTATAATCAATTCGATCCCCCGATTGGATCGGGGGCAAACGCCTACGAAAAGATCGCTTGGATTTAGTAAAAAGTCGCTTAGATTTATTCATAATTTTTTTATTCCTTATCTCTATTGATCCGATCAAAATAAAAACGATTTCTATTTCTATTCTATTTATATTCTATATAGAATAGAGTTTCTATATCTATAATAGAATTAAGAATATATGATTAGATTTATTTATATTGATTTATTTGTTTATATTTATATATATGTAATATATATATAGATACTATCATTATTCCTGTTCTTAAAATAACAGTTGACATACAAGCACTCAATTTTATCTATTTCTTGATTTCCCCGTGAATTGTATGTTTATAACAATAGGGGCAGAATTTTCTCAATTCCAATCGACTAGGGGTGTTATGCCGATTCTTTTGAGTAATATATCTAGAAATTCCCGCCGATTCTTTCTTAATATCATTTCGAACACAACAGGTACATTCCAAAATAATTGTTACTCGAACATCTTTACCCTTGGCCATGAAACCTCCTTTGGATTTATGATTCACCCCAATCTTCTATTTTATTTTTAGGATCCAGAAAGAACAAGAACCAAAAAAATAGAAGCTGTTAACTAAAAAAAATTAGGAAATATTTTGTTGCAATGAATAGTTTTTAGTAAAAAAAAAAAAAAAAGCAATACAATTATTTTTTTAAAACTATATTTAAAATCTTTGTACAGTATTTTTTTAAGTATCTCATAAGATACTGTTTCCCTAGCACCACCTTTTTTTCGTTCTATTAATAAATCCTGAACACACGTTTTTATGACCTTTCGCCCCCACCTTTTTCTAATTAATTCTAAAAAAAATTAGAAAAAGGTGGGGGGGGTAATTAGTCCCAGATCGTTGATTGTATCTCTAAATTTTTTCACCCTTTCTGATGTTAATAAATAGAATTAAAAAAAGGGAAATGTTAATGCATCTGGAAATAAACGATTAATCTCTATTAATAAACCTGCTAATGAAACGAACCATAGAGTACTTAGTACCGGCGCTACGGAAAGATATGTTTTTAGATCTCGCATTTGAAATCCTCCTTCTTTCTTCTTTATTGTATTACATTATATTTATATATAGTAATATATATAACTACAGATGTACATGTAGTTAAGAAATTACTATATAATATACGTAACCCCCCCATTTTCAAAATTAGAATTGAAATATGGTCTACTAGAACGATCTTATAGATTCCATTTTCAAATGGAAACGCCTTTTATGTAAAATTTAAATTAATAGAATTTTCGTAAAAAAAGTAATTTTTTTTTAATTATATGTTTGTTATCTAATATGAGAAAAAAATAAATTAATTTGATATACCAATAAAAAAGAAGAAGGATGTGGAAAACAAGGCAGGAATTCTCTACAATGACACTGTAAACCAATTGAAAGGGATGTAGCGCAGCTTGGTAGCGCGTTTGTTTTGGGTACAAAATGTCACGGGTTCAAATCCTGTCATCCCTACCTATTACTGCTCTTCTGAGCAGTAACGAGGGATCTTTTTTAGATCTATCTTTTTTTTAATAAAATAGGACATACATATAATTCTGAAATTTATGATATACTATGATATAGTATATACGTACAAAATCTATTTGTGTTAAAGAATGTCCTCTTTATAGTTTATAACCTTTTCGTTTTTTAGAAAAAAAACAAGAAAAGCGCTCTTAGTTCAGTTCGGTAGAACGTGGGTCTCCAAAACCCAATGTCGTAGGTTCAAATCCTACAGAGCGTGATTTAATTCTTGTTTATTAGATTGTGTCAAAATTCCACTGTTCGCAAATAATTGAGCAGCAATCTGAATTAGACCTCCCGCATATGAAAGCAAGAAGGAGGTCAGTAAAAAAAGAGATGTTAATTAATCAAAAGTCCAACTGATCACCACGCCTGTATTGTAAATAAGCCGTTACGAATAATCCAGCCAAAGTAATAGGAATTAGACCTAAGACGATTCCAAATAAAAAAACTTCAATCATTTAAATTTTCTTTTTTGTTCATTTTTTAAAAGTAGAAAAGAGAGGTACTAGCTATTCCTAGCTCTTAATCTGTATTGCCGATGAATCTCAATGACCAAAATTGGGTAATTAACCCGGTAGGGAACTATCGAACATATGAAATATCACCGAACTGCTTTTTATAAAAAAATCTCCGTTCAATTAATTTCAAATAAGTCGTATTTTGCTTAGACCAATAAATAGAACCGAGGTTATAGTTAAAGCTGCTAATAGAAAACCGAAATAACTAGTTATAGTAGGCATGAAGGGACTCAATAAAATATGTTTTTTTATACATATGTTTCTAAAGTACTTACCTAAGTTTCAATTAAAAATATTTTTAAAGAGATAGATAAAAATACTAGTTACAAGAATCAAAAAATTCAATTGAAAATTTGTGAATTATCAATCATTATAGTATAGGTGGTATGAACATAAATATATAAAAAGAACGCAATCCATCGTCTTTGGCATTTGCACCATCTCAGGATTAAGAATTCACGTAACTGATTCATTGAAAAACTCTTTAAGAAATAAATCCTAAAAAAAAATAATATATATAAAAAACTATATTATCTAACTTCAGTCAAAACATATAACTTTTTTTGAATTAATATGTAAAAATTAAAAAAATAAGTTGTTTTTTTTCTTTTTTTTTTTTAAGTGACCTTAGAACCTGGAATACGCCCCCTTATACTTTAAGTTCAAATTAAAATTTAAGTAATTTTAATTTGAACTCATTAGATTAAATGGTAGAGCGGTTTTCTTCGTTTAATCTATCGAATGAGACCAAAAAAAGGTATCCTACACGTAGAACGAGATCCGTCAAAAAAATATTTATTTTTTTTTTACTAGATTTTTAAAACTTGTAATTAGCAA